AACATTATGAAACTGCGCAAAGAGTTAAGCAAACTTCACAACGTTACAAAGAACTTCAGGACATTATAGCTATCCTTGGGTTGGACGAATTATCCGAAGAAGATCGTTTAACTGTAGCAAGAGCACGAAAAATTGAGCGTTTCTTATCACAACCCTTCTTCGTGGCAGAAGTATTTACTGGTTCCCCAGGGAAATATGTTGGTCTTGCAGAAACAATTAGGGGGTTTCAATTGATCCTTTCCGGAGAATTAGACGGTCTTCCCGAGCAGGCCTTTTATTTGGTGGGTAACATCGATGAAGCTACCGCGAAAGCTATGAACTTAGAAGTGGAGAGCAAATTGAAGAAATGACCTTAAATCTTTGTGTACTGACTCCTAATCGAATTATTTGGGATTCAGAAGTGAAAGAAATCATTTTATCTACTAATAGTGGCCAAATTGGCGTATTACCAAACCACGCCCCTATTGCCACGGCTGTAGATATAGGTCTTTTGAGAATACGCCTCAACGACCAATGGTTAACGGTGGCTCTGATGGGTGGTTTCGCTAGAATAGGTAATAATGATATCACCATTTTAGGAAATGATGCGGAGATGAGTACTGACATTGATCCGCAAGAAGCTCAGCAAGCTCTTGAAATAGCTGAAGCTAACTTGAGTAGAGCTGAGGGTAAGAGACAAGCAATTGAAGCGAATCTAGCTCTCAGACGAGCTAGGACACGAGTGGAGGCTGTAAATGCTATTTCCTCCTAGTCAAGTCAATACATCAAAATAATCAAAAGAAGTTCTTTAGAACTGTATTATTATACACCACATTTTTATTCTGCCAATTGAACACAATCAAGTCTAATCTGATATAACGAAAAAAAAAGAAAATGGGTAGAAAGACTTATTAGATATCACTCAATTGACTTCGGTATCTAATAAGTTCTACCTACTATTGGATTTGAACCAATGACTCCCGCCGTATGAAAGCAATACTCTAACCACTGAGTTAAGTAGGTTATTTATAACCAAAAAAAGGACCCATCACTTATAGGATTATAAGTGGAATATTATTTCTAAGCAATACCAATCTGTTAACAGTAGACGGATCAGAGAGTTATCATGTAGAATTATTATGGAATATCCATCTTGACAAGAAATTATCCATATGTTAATATATCTATGACAAGGGCTATAGCTCAGTTAGGTAGAGCACCTCGTTTACACGTGCGCCAATGCTTTTCAAGGGAGCCCATTATGCAATGCAATAAACATAATTGATCTTATTGACAAATCGATGTCTTACTCCATAGATTCGAGGGAACAAGAGAACAATAGCCTGACAAATATTGGGTGCGGTCCGATTCAGGTGCGAATTCAGGTGCCAAATCAAATAGAACCCGCCATTGATTTGATAGTTGATAAGGTAAATACCCAGTCCATTCAATGCTAGGCATAATGAGTATAAGGGCCTCAAAATAACCTTTTTTCGTCCTATGAACTTTAAGGTGTATGAAGTCTCATATTCGACTCTTGCAGCGTAGCGATAGAGACTCCATCTAACTTAGTTAGATCTAGGCCGAAGGCAGACCTAAGTCAAGGTAACCCTTCTTTGAAACACTTTGGTATTGCTCCTAGATCAGAATACAAATGATGAATCAGAGCACATGGAGCCATCTCATTATTTTCCTGTAAAGAAAAATATGGTGGACTAACTGATCTTTACATCAGTTTATGAAAGAGCCCAATGCAACAAAATGCATGTTGGGTCTTTGAAACAGTTCGAATCATTTCGATAATAATCAGTTTGATCTGTTTTACCGAGAAGGTCTACGGTTCGAGTCCGTATAGCCCTAATACATTCTATTTTAGTTTAGTATAGTTTTCATTTCCTCATTAGTACTTGTTTATAGACTGGCCGGTTGGTTGGTCCAAAAGTATTACCACATGTTCATGTAAATACATAGGAACAGGAAAATAAAAACAATAAATAAAAAACAATAATTCATTCCAATAGATCTAATCAGTATTTGTAAAATCTCGGATAAAATACTAATCTTCCTTCATTAATCTTCGTGGATGGATTACATATGACCTTTTTCCTCTTTTCCTGTCCATGATTAAAGAGTTAGTGATACATTTTTGCGCTGGTATATCGAATCCGGTCAATTTATGAAGTGAGAATCATGACATGATTCTGTCTAAAAACTTCAACAGTCACATAGATCTAGGACCTATTCTTTTCTTGTATTTGTTTTGTGGAGTCGCCTGACTAATCGCTTTTTGGCAGAACAACAACCCCAATTGATTGATTCAGAGATAATGCAGAGATAATGAATTGGTCCTAAATGTATCAATTTCCTTCTTCTATATTCTATGAGTTGAGTTGGTTTTGGGATTTGGTCTGTCAAATCATTCGATAATGTCTAATTCTTTCTATTAGAAGTATTTTTCTTATGTAGATTAGATAATTTAGGATTCCGTCTATTATACCACTCTGTGGTATGTTTCATTGTG